TCCGTCGGGTAAAATGAGAACAGCCCCTACATTCAAACCCCCCTTTTTACCATTAGCAAGAACTTGTTTCAGTTGCTTATCATAAGGAATTCGGACAACTGCTTCAAATACAGTATCAGGGAGCACAGCTTGCGGAACTTCAATATCCACGGGTTTATTAGCTAAATGACAATTGGCACATACAATTCGTCCCGTTGCTTCTCGCGGGTTTTCATAACCCTGCTGCGCAAAAACGGGATATGCATTTGAAATGGATGACCGAGTTATTACATATATCATGATCGATACAGAAATGGATCGAGTCATCCCTTCCTTTACCCAAGAAAAAGCATTTTTTTTTTGCATGTCCAATCATTAATTTCGGAGTTTCTACAATAAATTAGATAGGTAACTAGTATAGTTACCTATACACGAGTCTGGCATTGTACTAGAATAATTGTACTGGAATATACGATGAATACCTTGAGCAGATGAAAGTATAAGGAATTAAGTAAAATTTTTAATTAAATGCTTAATTTCTATTTATTTATAAAGGAAGAAGGATTCTAATTTTATTGATATGATGAGATCAAATGAGTTCTTTATTCATTCATTGAATGAAAAATTACTACAAGCGAAGGAGATACACGATTTAAATAATGAAAAATCCAATATTTAACAATTGCATCTAGAATAACTGGAAAAATGGAAACAAGACCAGATATAATCTGATTGTTATGATCCAATCCAAAATCGTTGTAAACCAAACCTATCATTAGTTCCCAACCACGGGTCGAGTGAAATCCGACCCATAAATCAGTAACTAAAAGAATCGAAAAAGCTTTTATTGTGTCACTTAAGTTATAGAGGAATTCCTGAACCCAAGAATTCAGAATAACGAGTTCTTCATTACTCAGAATAAAATAACCACTTAGAATAGTGAAACAGATTATATTTGTCGAGAAATGTAAAATGATACGGAGATCATATTCATTGCATGCTTTGACCAATTGTATTGTTTCCTTGTGTATTCCTATATGAAGTTTTTGTATATGTGTTTCCGGGTATTCCTTTATCATTTCATCCAATAGGAATAGTTCTTCTAATTCTATGAATCTTTTTAGAACGTTTTTCTCTTGAATATGATTTAAAAAAGTTTCGGATTGTCTGCTATTCCACCAATAAGTAACCCAAGGTTCCAGACATTTATTAAAAGAGAAAGAGACCCACCAGGGCAAAAATACCATAGATGCAAGATAGGGAAGGGAGGCCAATGCTTTCTTTTTTTTCATTTTGATCTGTGAATTTAATTTGAATTTTTAATGAACCTGCTTCATTCGTCGACTCTATCTGATATTTCTCTGAAGCACGAGTTGTATAACAAAGTAGTGACCTCTGGATCTATCCCTTTCCTTTTTATTTGTAATATATTTCAGATATCTCAATTGGGCAAATTCAAACCAATTTCATTTTCATTTGTTCCTTTCGATGAATACTCCAAAACCCACTTTAAGTAACGAATCAAGTTTCGAGACCAAAAAACTTACATTAATTCTTTCGAAACGAAATCTTTTACTGTATAATCAGAAAAAGGGTATCAATTAAAAATCATGGGCCTAAAAAGATGAATTATGTATTACGAAATATATGTTCGGATAGGTTTGATTAATTTATATCTATAAATTAATTATTAGATTAGTTAGTTAGATTAGACTTCTAGTATAAAAGAATCAGGAAACTTGCCTTTTATTAAAAAGGGGAATTAGCAAGTTCTTTTCCCCACCTTGAGAGGATATTTATTCTTTACTTTAGTTCGAGTTCGTTTTAAAGTACTTCCATTGGTATGCGCAAAAAATAGGCTAATTCAGCAGCTTTTTGTTCAATTTCTCGTGGAGTCAAATTCTCATCAGTACGAGTCAAGGGAATGGCTCCTTGGCCCCTGATTTCCATATAAAGGACACGACGAGTATAAAGACCCTCTTTAACCTCTATTCTGATTGATTGGATATCTCTCATAAGGAACCGAAGGAAGATGCGACGATTTATTCCAGGAAATCCCCAACGAAAAATACACACTCTTCCCTCTTTTCTATCGAATCGGTCATAACCGCTACCTACATTCCACGAAATAGTGCACCACAAATAGGAGCTAATGAACAGACCCGCGATCCCATAGAAAGACATCACAACCCCTTGAGGAAAAAAAACGATTTGCTGAGATGGAAATACAGAGATCAAATTCCTACCAAGATAACTGGAAGTTCCAACCACTAAGAATCCTAGTGAACCTAAAAAAAGGATACAGGCCCAGCAAAAATTACTCGTTTTTCGAGATTCCGTTATAAGTTCTATCCATATATGTTCTGATCGCCAATTCATACTATACTGCATTCAGTTACATTCGATTGGAATTGAGCGAATAACCCAAATAAATTTGACTTTACCTTTCTTGACCCCGAAGTCACTTTCACCAACTAGCACTATTGTTATGTGAAACATCGGGAGTAATTAGTTAGATACATTGACTTTCCTTTTTTTATATTCGCTAATTCATTTTGAACAAGCTATATCCACATATACATGCATTTATACAGATATTATATATCCGCATAAAAGTTCTTTCACTTGTGTGTTTGGCAAAAGCCACATATCATACCATATTACACGAAATAAATATCCGTATTATCATACAGTGTTGAAATCACTTGATAAGATTCATTACCATTGGGTCTAGACAATCTTATTTTTTTGGACATGAAGAAATAAAGAAACCATTGCAATTGCCGGAAATACTAGGCCCACTAAAGGTACAAAAATGGAGGGTAAGTTGAAATCTGTCATAGAATAGATGCCTCGATTTACTATTTCTATCTATTAATATTTCTATCTATTAAAAAGAAAAAGATATCCTCTTATGCTTATTTAGGATATATCTATCATAAGTAATATCAAGTTATTATTATATTGTAAATAATATTATTTTTAAGTGATAAATAATATCAACTATAATTCTATTAGCTATATGATTAGATAGAAACTATAATATTTAGAATATATATATATATTTAAATATTAAATAATAAGTAATATAATAATGAATATTATAATATAAGTTAAAATAATAATTAATATTATTTGAATTTTAATATATTAAATTAATATATTAAATAAATAATTATAAATAAAAAACAAAAGAAAAAATATAATTATCCGAAACCTCTGTCTATTTACAAGGAGAACTTATGTCAACAAGGAAAACAATATATATATTGTTTCTTTTAATTACGATTACGATGAATTAAATATTTATTTTTGTTCGCTACAAATAAAATAAACGAATCTAGTGCTATACTTTAATTTTTGGAACTGTGATTCAAAGGAAAGAAACCGTGGAGTTGAAATAACTCACTCAGAACACCTTTTAAAAGATTACGTGGTACTATTGGGTCGAATAAACCTTTTTCGAATAAATACTCAGATGTTTGTGAACCCTCGGGTACTGTCGTATTCAATGTTTGTTCAATTACTCTTTTACCCGCAAATGCAATGGTTGCATTAGGTTCAGCAATAATGATATCTCCTAACATAGCAAAACTGGCTGTTACTCCACCGGTTGTAGGATCTGTAAGAATTGCTACATAGAATAACTTTTTATCTAATTGATAATTATATAAAGCAGAAGAAATTTTAGCCATTTGCATCAAGCTCAAACTTCCTTCTTGCATGCGTGCTCCTCCAGAAGCACACACAATAATGACAGGTAGAGATCGATTAGTAGCATATTCGATCAAACGAGTAATTTTCTCGCCTACTACGGATCCCATACTACCCCCCATAAACTGAAAATCCATAACGCCAATAGCTACGGAAATACCATTTAGTTGACCTATGCCTGTTTGAACAGCTTCAGTTAAACCTGTCTTTCTTTGATAAGAATCGATACGATCTATATAAGAATCAGAATCCAGTTCTTCTTCTGAAAAATCGATATGATCTCTATCAGAATCCGGTTCTTCATCAAATTCAACGGGTGAATCAAATTCAATGGGGTCTACAGATACTATATCTTCATCCATGGGATCCCAAGTTCCGGGATCAATCGAAAGTTCAATTCTATCTGAACTACTCATTTTCAAATGATATCCACAAAATTCACAAATATACATTTTTTCACCAAAAAATTGTTTATAATGTGATTCATAACAATTTTCACATTGAACCCATAAATGTCTGAATTTATGGAAAGGATTATCATTATGATTGGATTCTACTCTAATATCCAAATCATCGATATTTTGACTAGTTCTTATACTAGAACGATCACTCTCACTACTATTTTTATTTTCAGTACAAATGAAATTATAAATGTAACTTTCACTGTAATTGTTGGTACTACTCGAAATAGAACTATTAATACTGACTTCAAAACGAAGATAACTATCAATGCTACTAATAATGTTCTTTTTCCAACTGGATTCAGTATCATTACATGTATGATTCTTTTTCTTAGACCCCCTATTCAAATAACTAGAAACAATAATTTCTAGTTCACTCATAAAGGAACTATCATTGTCAACCTCAAAAATATGATTTTCAATATCAAAAAATATAGAGTAACGATCACCATTACTATCCCTAACAAAAAAAGTGTCATCAGAGATCAAACTCCAAATATTCCTGATATCAAATAAATAATCAACATTATTGAAACTATAATTACTAATACGATTCCAACTAGGAACCTTTTTTTCCATATCGTTTAGAATAGGTTGTTCACTTCTATCTGTATGTCCAATACTATCAACACTATCTATTGATTTACTTGGCCCACACCTATGTTCTACCTTCTCATTGGAAAATACAAAATTGCACCGCCATTTGAACATAGAAATACCTCCTATTTAATTAAAATACAAAAAATTTGATGAATAATCATTTGACCTTAACTATCAGAATTAAGCATACGAATCTAATCATTAGAATTGTTAACTAATGAGGAGTAAGTATTGAAAGAAAAAATT